GCTTTTTTCTAGTTACTTCGTTCTCTATTTCTATTTGAGAGAATCTTTAGGAAAAGAATAAAATTTCCGTCGAGCTTAATAAATATGTTGATGTTTCTAGTAAACTAAAAAAATCGTTTAATAGCTATTTTGCTTCCATTTTTACTATACAAAACAAATAATAAAAAAAATGGAAGATTTAGTTACGATTGGAAACAAATTTTCTATATCATTCTCCCTGGATCCTTTACTCATATTCAAAAATTTGGATTCTGGATCCAATTGTAAAAACTTATGTTTCATAATTTTAGAATCAATTCTAATCTAAATTGTATACAAATTACGATAATGTATATTATTCCTCGAATCGTTCGTTGAGAGGTATAAAGGATTAAATCCCTTTAAGTAAGAAATAAAGTTTTTGATCGTGATATGAATCACGCAAGGGACCCCTTAACTATTAAGGGATCTATAGAACGAATCGCACTTTTACCACTAAACTATACCCGCTACAATACCATTATTGTATATAAAAGGATCTTTTGTCGAACAAGGGAATCCGTCCTAATTATGCAATAGGTGCATAATTTTACGATAATTAGAGTGTTGACGTGTTTCGTAAAGGGGCCCCCTAATGAAATTTAGAAAAGGGGGCGAATCTTATTTTTGGATTTTCTTTTTGCTGAAGGTATAAAAAATAAAATCAATAATTCTCTCTTTATTTATATATAATAAATAGAAAAAAAAAAGACATATAAGATATATCAAATGACTATCAATCAATATCAAATAAGATATAAAGAAGGCTTTTTTCGAGCCCTACTTTTCTTTTTGTTCTTTTTGTTTATGCGATGTATCATAAGCATAATAATTCTTTTTTTTGAATTGGGGAGAGATGGCTGAGTGGACTAAAGCGGCGGATTGCTAATCCGTTGTACGAATTTTTGTACCGAGGGTTCGAATCCCTCTCTTTCCGTTTATTGATGATTTGGTATTTTTTTCTTTTTAAATTCTGGAGTTTCTTTTTTGTTTTTTTCTTCCCTTTTTGTTTAATTTTTTTTACTAGTTAAAGATGTAAAATAGATAAAAAAACAAAAAAGATTTCAAAATCCAGCACAAGTAAGCAAAACAAAAAAGATTTTCTTATTCTTCACGTCCAGGATTACGTCCTGGATCATTAGATAGGAATCCGAAGATGAAAAGAGAAACAAAGAATATCACTATCGTGTAAACAAATAGTTTTAGAGTAAGCATTACAAAATCTCCAAGATAATTAAAAAAAAAGACAGAGAAAGAGAATAGATTCTCTTCTATTTCATATTATGTTTCCTTTGATACTAAGTTTATAAGAAATGAAGTAATTTCAAAAAAAAAAACTTAGGAAATTTATTTGTAGTAAGAATTGAGTCTTTATATTACCAAAATTTTTTTCATATCCACAATCAAGATATAGGTATTGGTGGTGGACTCCAATCGAATAATAGAATTTTCATTTTTTAATGGAAAAAACAGAAATGATGAGATGGTCCAGATTTTTATTGTCTATCCAAAAATTTTAATATTTGGAATCAAGGATTCACGCTGTAAAACTTATCTGATCTTTAAAAATGTTATCATTTTTATTTTCGAATAAATTCTTCATTTTTTTCGGACATTATTCAAATTAAAGATCTTATCGAAAACTTACAGCAGCTTGCCAAACAAAAGCTAAGAGAAAAAATAGTAAGGGTATTACTGGCATAAAATCTACAATTGGATTCAAAAAAGCGTAGGCTTCAGGTAATTTTGCCAAGAAAAAACTACTTGAATAAAGGGCAGAGTCAATACAAATACAGACCAAGCTAAAGATATTAAGCATAACAAAAATGTTGTTCTTTAAGAAAATAAATTGTATTTTTGCTTTTTTTGAATTCTCATTTTTATTGTATTTTTTTATATTATGTTATTATTATATATATGATATGATTTATTATATATATAATTTGATTTATTATTATCATTTTTATTTATTATACTCTTTTGATTTATAAATATATAGAAAAATATACAAAAATAAAAGAAATAATTTGAAAAGAAAAAATGGAAAATAATGGAATATAAATAAGTCAACTATATAAATAAGTCAACTATTGAATTAATATTTATAGATAGGAATATTACTAAAGTCAGTAAAAAAACTAAAAAAATGAATCAACTAAGATCATACCCCCAATCCCTTTTTCATTTGAACTTATCCAGTTCAAAACAGTTTCATTCTAAAATCAAAAATCGAAGAAATCATATATTCATACAATATCTTACTTGAATTCTATGTAATGATCAATAAATTCAGTTTAATTCGATATTTATGCATATCCAAATTCTAGTAACAATTTAATTTATTCTATAGAATAAATTTAAGAATAAATTTAGAACTGGAATTGACGAACAACCCATAATAGTATTTATTATTAGTGTCGAATCAAAAATGGGGCGTCGCCAAGCGGTAAGGCAACGGGTTTTGGTCCCGTTATTCGGAGGTTCGAATCCTCCCGTCCCAGATCATATCTATTAACGATGTGATAAATAAAAAAATAAAAAAATAAATTTATTTGAATTGCTAAATGGATCAAAAGTGTATTCTAGGAAATCACCCGCCTTGTATTATTTTTTGAAAGAAACGAACAAAATGGTTATGTTGCTTCCATTTTTGAGACGATTAAAGATCGCCCAAGTAATGTTATGATTCACGAATAATTTAAAGGATCTTGGAACAAGTAAATACTATTTAAAAATTGTCTGAACAATTAATTGTATTAGAATGAAGAAAAAGACTAGATTCGCAAGAAGAAAAGAAAGAATAAAGGGCTCCATAAAAAAAACCTTAAAGGCTCTGGCTCTAAAAGCTCTTTTTTCATTTGAGTTATTTTAAAGTTATCAAAAATTAGGTATGAGGTTGCGAATAAAAATAGTTATTTTATTTATCTCTTAGATTTTAAAGTTATCAAAAATTAGGTATGAGGTTGCGAATAAAAATAGTTATTTTATTTATCTCTTAGATTTTAAAGTTATCAAAAATTAGGTATGAGGTTGCGAATAAAAATAGTTATTTTATTTATCTCTTAGATAGTTATTTTATTTATCTCTTAGAAAGAATTAAGAAAAAAACGTAAACCATTGATTTAACGATTTGATTGATCTATTTAACATCATAATTAAATACAGAATAAAGAACCTATTTTTATATTCCTGTTATTTTAAATTTCTTTGAACAAGGTGCTCAACTTACAGGAACTAGTCAGGATATTTAAAAAAAGGCCGGTGGTTTTATGGAACTTTGCCCTAATCAACAAACGAAATTGAATTAATGAAAATAAAGAGGGTGTAGATAACTTCTATAATACATTTATAGAACTCTTTTCTCTTTTATCCCCCCGCTCTCTTCTTCTATTCATACCTAATTTAGCATTTCCCCGTTAATAACAGGGAATTGAATTTTTAGATTAAAAATAGTTATAAATGGTTTGTTAAATACTTAACTCGCTCATTATTATTACTGATCTATTAAAACTTAAATGATTATTCATATATTATAATTTGGAGGAAAAAGCTCTATGGAAAAACGGTGGTTCAATTCAACGATGTTTAAGATGTTTAATAGGGGTTTAGAATACAGGTGTGGTTTAAGTAAATCAATAGACAGTTTTGGTCCTATTGAAAATAAAAGTGTAAACGAAGACCCATCTATTTTAACTGATATGGATAATACTATTCATAGTTCGAAAAACAATAGTGAGAATTCTACATATAATTGGAATAATTTCATTAATAGTTGTATTGAAGGTTATCTTCGTTCTGAAACCTCTATTGATAGTTCCAGTTTAGATGATAGTGACATTACTAGTTACATTTTAGATGATAGTGACATTAGTTTAGATGATAGTGACATTAGTTTAGATGATAGTGACATTAGTTTAGATGATAGTGACATTACTAGTTACCTTTTAGATGATAGTGACATTACTAGTTACCTTTTAGATGATAGTGACATTAGTTTAGATGATAGTGACATTACTAGTTACCTTTTAGATGATAGTGACATTACTACTTCCAGTTTAGATGATAGCAATCATAGTGACATTACTACTTCTAGTTTAGATGATAGTGACATTAGTTTAGATGATAGTGACATTACTACTTCTAGTTTAGATGATAGTGACATTAGTTTAGATGATAGTGACATTAGTTTAGATGATAGTGACATTAGTTTAGATGATAGCAATCATAGTGACATTACTACTTCTAGTTTAGATGATAGCAATCATAGTGAGAGTACTAGTGATTGTGATAAGGTCCAAAATAGTAGTGAAATCGAGAGTACTAGTATAATCACACCTTATCCAAAAGATTTTTCGCATTTGTGGGTTGCCTGCGACAGTTGTTATGGTGTCAATTATAAGAGATTTTTTAAATCAAAAATGAATATTTGTGAATACTGTGGATGTCATTTGAAAATGAGCAGTTCAGATCGAATCGAACTTTTGATTGATCCAGGTACTTGGAATCCTATGGATGAAGACATGTTCTCTGTGGATCCCATTGATTTTAATTCGGAATACGAACCTTTGGATGAAGAATTGGATGAAGAATTGGATCCCATTGATTTTAATTCGGAATACGAACCTTTGGATGAAGAATTGGATCCCATTGATTTTAATTCGGAATACGAACCTTTGGATGAAGAATTGGATGAAGAATTGGATCCCATTGATTTTAATTCGGAAGACGAACCTTTGGATGAAGAATTGGATGAAGAATTGGATGAAGAATTGGATGAAGAAATGGATGAAGAATTGGATGAAGAAATGGATCCCGATAAAGAATTGGATGAAGAATTGGATGAAGAATTGGATGAAGAAATGGATGAAGAATTGGATGAAGAAATGGATCCCGATAAAGAATTGGATGAAGAATTGGATGAAGAATTGGATGAAGAAATGGATTTTAATTCGGAAGACGAACCTTTGGATGAAGAATTGGATAAGGAAATGGATCCCATTGATTTTAATTCGGAAATTGAATTTAATTCGGAAGACGAACCTTTGGAAAATATTCTGGATTCTTCTGACAATCGTCTTGACTGTTCGGAAAATTCTTTTTATCAAAATGGTTGTTCAGAAAATAGTCTTGATTCTTCTGAAAATAGTTGGGAAGACGAACCTTCTGAAAATAGTTGGGATTCTTCTGAAAATGCTTCTTATCAAAATAGTTATAGAAGGGGAGACGAACCTTCCGAAAATGATGATTATCCAAATAGTTGGGAACAGGAAGCTTTGGAAAATAGTCGGGATTCTTCTGACAATCGTCTTGACTGTTCGGCAAATTCTTTTTATCAAAACGGTTGTTCAGAAAATAGTCTTGATTCTTCTGAAAATAGTTGGGAAGACGAACCTTCTGAAAATAGTTGGGAAGACGAACCTTCTGAAAATGATGATTATCCAAATCGTCTTGATTCTTATCAAGACAAAACCGGATTACTGGAGGCGATTCAAACAGGCACAGGTCAAGTAAATGGTATTCCTGTAGCAATTGGTATTATGGATTTTGAGTTTATGGGGGGTAGTATGGGATCCGTAGTGGGTGAGAAAATCACTCGGTTGATCGAATATGCTACCAATCAACGTTTACCTCTTATTATAGTATGTGCGTCTGGAGGAGCGCGTATGCAAGAAGGAAGTTTGAGCTTAATGCAAATGGCTAAAATTTCTTCTGCTTTATATGATTATCAAATCAATCAAAAGTTATTCTATGTACCCATACTTACATCTCCTACTACTGGTGGGGTAACAGCTAGTTTTGGAATGTTGGGGGATATCATTATTGTCGAACCCGATGCTTACATAGCATTTGCAGGTAAAAGAGTAATTGAACAAACGTTGAATATAGAAGTGCCCGAAGGTTCACAATCGGCTGAATTTTTATTCGAAAAGGGCTTATTTGATTCAATCGTACCACGTAATTCTTTAAAAGAGGTTTTAAGTGAGTTATTTCATTTCCATGGTTTCTTTCCTTTGACTCAAACTGAAAAATAATTCAGACTCTAATTTGATTTTTGTATTATAATAAATTATTATTATACAAAAATCAAATTAGAACACACAGTAATAAGATAAGAATAGAAAAATACTAAGAATAATATAATAAAAACTTTTATTATCATACACATGTTTTTTGTAGAAATAGAGGGCAAAATAAATCCAGTTATTTCGTTCTACACTCTTTATCTTTAATAAAACATTTATTCTTTTTAGATTTTTCCTTTTGATTCTTAATAAATCTTATTCATTTTTTTCTTTGATTATGGATTTATTATATTATATACTTAATTATGTATACTCCGTATATAATAGATATATCTATCTATTCATCTCTATTCATTTAGATATACTTAGTATAAGTCTATATGAATTCTAGTGATTATAGACTATCTTTAATATAAGAAAAATCAAAATATATATTAATATAACAATCAACAAAAAATAACATAACAGGTACAAATACGAAATAGAGGTACCCCATTTTATGATAAACTTACCTTCCCTTTTTGTTCCTTTAGTGGGCCTAGTATTTCCGGCAGTTGCAATGGCTTCTTTATTTCTTCATGTTCAAAAAAACAAGATTTTTTAGATATGGGCAAAAGTACTATTATTAATATTACCTTAATAAGATAAGTAGGATTTAATATAACAACAAAAATATTAATATAACAATAAAAAAAAACAGGTACAAATATGAAATTGAGGTACCCATTTTATGATAAACGTTTATGTGTTTTTAGTGGGCCTTGTCTTAATTGTAATGTCTGCTTTATTGGTTAATGTTCCAAAATTCATTAGTTGGGGATCAGAAAAACATTGTTGTCGTTCACAAGACGCATGGCTTGACATTGTACCGGGGTCCCGAAAACCAATCAATTTCTTCTGGGCTTCTTTCACTCTTTTAGGTTCATTAGGGGTGTTATATATTTCAGTTTCCAGTTATTATGGTAGACATTTTTTCTCTTTGATTTCATCTGAATTTGTAGTTCCTTTTTTGCCACAAGGGGTCACCCTGACTTTCTATGGAATCGCAGGTCTCTTTCTAAGTTTACATTGGTGGCTTCTAATTTTTTGGAATGTGGGGAGTGGTTATAATTTTTTCGATAAAAAAAATAAAATGGTGTGTTTTTTTCGTTACGGATTTCCTGGAACATATCGTCGTATTTTTCTCCGAGTTCGTATGGAAGATATTCAGTCCCTCATACTACAAGCTAACCCTAACCCAGAACTCAGTAGTGGTGTACTTTATATGCAAACAAGAGAACAAGGGACCATTCCTTTGACTCCTGTTGATGATTATTATGATAGGACTCCACGCAACGTTATACAAAAAGCTTGGGACTTGTCCAGATTCTTGAGTGTACCAATGGAAATCGTTCCATATTCTTGAGTCTACCAATGGAAATCGTTGTATCAAAAAAATAAATGCTTTCTCTAAGAAAGCATTTATTTTTTTATTTCTGTATTATTTTGTATTCTTTATTTCCAAATTAAAGGAAAAAACAAACTTCCGAATTACAAATAAAAAAAGCGAGAATCGATTCTCAATTTAGATTAAAAAAATTAGAAATTGATAAGGCTCTATTACTTGTATTTACTTGTAATAGAACTTATGCTTGATAGAAAAATTATTATTCTATATAATATAGTTGACAAATGAGATGAAACTGAGTTCATTAAAGACGAAAAATGGCAAAAAAGAAAGCATTCATTCCCCTTCTATGTCTTACATCTATAGTCTTTTTGCCCTGGTGCATCTCTTTTACATTTAAGAAAAGTCTGGAATCTTGGATTACTAATTGGTGGAATACGAAACAATCCGAAATTTTCTTGAATATTATTCAAGAAAAAACGATTTTAAAGAAATTTATAGAGTTCGAGGAACTGTTCCTCTTGGATGAAATGCTAAAGGAATACCCGAAAACACATTTACAAAATCTTCGTATGGAAATCTACAAAGAAACCATCCAATTGATCGAGACGAACAACCAAGACCGTATCCATACGATTTTGCATTTCTGTACAAATATAATATGTTTCCTTATTCTAAGTGGTTATTCTATTAGGGGTAATCAAGAACTCATTATTCTTAACTCTTGGGTTCAAGAATTTCTATATAACTTAAGTGATACAATAAAAGCTTTTTCTATCCTTTTATTAACTGATTTATGTATAGGATTCCATTCAACTCATGGTTGGGAACTAATGATTGGGTCTGTCTATAAAGATTTTGGATTTACTCAGAATGATCAAATTATATCTGGTCTTGTTTCCACTTTTCCAGTCATTTTAGATACAATTTTAAAATACTGGATTTTCCGTTATTTAAATCGTGTATCTCCGTCACTTGTAGTGATTTATCATTCAATGAATGACTGAAAAAACGATCCACCGATCCAATTATAAAATTTGTTTTTTTGTATCTAAAAGCTAAACATTAAAAAATTGACTTATTCTTTTTCGTTCTACTCGTATTCTTCCTATATTCTAGGAAAATCATTTGAGTAAATAGCAGAATAATGGATAGGGAACTATGCCAGTAACCTACCTAATCTTATTGTAGAAATTTTCAGGATGAATGATTGGACCATGCAAACTAGAAAGGCTTTTTCTTGGATAAAGGAAGAGATTACCCGATCCATTTCCGTATTGCTCATGATATATATAATAACTCGAGCACCCATTTCAAATGCATATCCCATTTTTGCTCAACAGGGTTATGAAAATCCGAGAGAAGCTACCGGGCGGATTGTATGTGCTAATTGTCATTTAGCTAATAAGCCTGTAGATATTGAGGTTCCACAAGCGGTACTTCCCGATACTGTATTTGAAGCAGTTGTTCGAATTCCTTATGATATGCAAGTTAAACAAGTTCTTGCTAATGGTAAAAAAGGGGGTTTGAATGTAGGTGCTGTTCTTATTTTACCAGAGGGTTTTGAATTGGCCCCTCCTGATCGTATTTCGCCCGAGATTAAAGAAAAGATGGGGAATTTGTCTTTTCAAAGCTATCGTCCCACAAAAAAAAATATTCTTGTGGTAGGCCCCGTTCCTGGGAAGAAATATAGTGAAATTACCTTTCCTATTCTTTCTCCAGATCCCGCTACTAAGAGAGATGTTCACTTCTTAAAATATCCTATATACGTAGGCGGGAATAGGGGAAGGGGTCAGATTTATCCCGACGGGAGCAAGAGTAATAATAATGTTTATAATGCTACAGCAACAGGTATAGTAAATAAAATTATACGAAAAGAAAAAGGTGGATACGAAATAACGATAGTGGATGCATCGGATGGACGTGAAGTGATTGATATTATACCGCCAGGACCAGAACTTCTTGTTTCAGAGGGTGAATCTATCAAACTTGATCAACCATTAACGAGTAATCCTAATGTGGGTGGATTTGGTCAGGGGGATGCAGAAATAGTGCTTCAAGATCCGTTACGTGTACAAGGTCTGTTGTTCTTCTTGGCATCTATTATTTTGGCACAAATCTTTTTGGTTCTTAAAAAGAAACAATTTGAAAAGGTTCAATTGTCCGAAATGAATTTTTAGGTATGTGGATTTATCAACATATTAAGCTGGTAATAAAGAACTAAATTTTTCTAGTTTTTTTCTCCTCTATTTAAAGAATTCCTTGTACCGTAGAACTAGTCAGTCATAGTATGTATATTGTGAAGAAGAGTATTTTACTTTGGTTCTTGTCTTTTTTTTCAACTCTACAATTAATTCGAACATATGATTATGTCGCTATTTTCACATTTCAATGCGCTAGAATAGAAATATATTAATCCTTTTCTATTGTAATAGAATTAAATTCCACTCGATACTAAACCTAAAAAAAAATAGGCAGAGAATATTATATTAAGTAAAGTAGAAATAGGGAAAACAGGATTCTAGGATGGATAATTTGTCTTTTCCTAGAGTCCCATTCCTTATTGTTTATA